TTGTCACAAATTCATACCAATCCACAGAATAGTTCGAATTTTGATGTAAAAGGTTTATCGATGGGGTTAACCATTTCGATAATATATCCAAATCCATTCCTACTTGATCGAAAGGAATTCCTATGGACCCAACAAACAAAGTAAATAGGACCAATATAAGTAGAGGAAATAGCATAGTATTGTCCGATTCACAGGGATACATGGAAGTGTCTTTATTGTCAAAATGAGTACTAAAGGATCGCATCAGATTTCGTATATTCCCATCAATTTGATATATCTTCTTCGAAAAAAGGGAACCCTTTTTATTATTATTCATTACTGAGAAAAGTACATTTTTGTTAACTGTTTTCGGTCCTTCTTTTCCCCATATAGATATTGAAGAGAACGAGCTATTTTTAGTGCCACTGTAATTTTGAAACCGAACGTGTAAATGCCCCTCAAAAGTAAGTAAATACATCCGAAACATATAAAATGCAGTTAATCCTGCTGTGGAACAGGCTATTATCGCGAAAATCGGTGAATACAACCAACTATCATTAAGAATTTCATCTTTGGACCAAAAACAAGCAAGAGGTGGAATACCACAAAGAGAAAGTGTACCTAATAAAAAAGTAGTTTTTGTAATTGGCACATATTTGGTTAAACCACCCATAAGAACCATGTTCTGACTTTTATCTGGAGAATATCCAACAATGGGTTCCATTGAATGAATAATTGATCCGGATCCTAAAAACAATAATGCTTTTGAATAGGCATGAGTGATTAAATGGAATAAAGCAGCTCGATAAGAACCTATCCCTGGAGCTAACATAATATAACCCAATTGAGACATTGTAGAATAGGCTAAACTTCTCTTAATGTCTTTTTGAGCAAGAGCTAAAGTAGCTCCTAGTAGTACCGTTATTATACCTAGCAAAGAAATGAGATTCATTATGTAAGGTATGACTGTGAAAAGGGGAAGAAGCCGAGCGACAAGAAAAATTCCCGCTGCTACCATAGTAGCAGCATGTATAAGAGCCGAAATAGGAGTGGGCCCCTCCATGGCATCAGGTAACCATACATGAAGGGGAAATTGTGCGGATTTAGCAACTGCACCAAGGAATAATAGGGAGGCACACAGAGTAGCAAATAAAGAATTGACCCCATTATTATGGATCAAGTTATTGAAGATTTCGAACAAATCCCGAAATTCCAAACTACCTGTTATCCAATAAAAACCTAAGATTCCTAATAATAAACCAAAATCCCCTACACGATTAGTTACAAACGCTTTTTGACAAGCATTGGCTGCAATTGGTCGTGTGAACCAAAAACCTATTAATAGATACGAACACATTCCCACCAGTTCCCAAAAAATATGAATTTGTATCAAATTGGAACTAGTAACTAATCCCAACATAGAAGTATTGGAAAAACTCATATAAGCAAAAAATCTCAAATATCCTTGATCATGAGACATATAATTGTCACTATAAATAAGAACCATGATTCCAACAGTAGTGATTAGTATTGACATAATAGAAGTAAGTGGGTCGATCAAGTGGCCGAACTCTAAAGAAAAATCATTATTGATGGTCCAAGAACATAGAAATTGATAGATAGAACTGCCATTGATTTGCTGAATAGACAGATCGGCCGAAAAAACCATAACTATACTTAGCAATGAAACACTAGGAAAAGCCCACATACGACGAAGATTTTTTGTTGCAGTCGGAACAAGCAGAAGTCCCCATCCTATTGACATAGTAACTGGAAGTGGAACGAAAGGTATGATCCATGCATATTGATATGTATGTTCCATAAGAAAATAAAACTTTTTTTATTCTTATTAATTGTTTCCGATTCACCAGCTCTTCTCTCTTTCGGAAGTCAAATAAATAAATAAAAATCAAGATAGAAAAGAACTCAAATAGGATTTTTAATTCTTAATTATTCCGATTCTTTCCCAAATATCGTATTGAATAAAAAGAAATTTAAATCAAGAAGTTACAATTGTTCAAATGACCAAGTCACTGGTTAAAACTGACCATTTAGTTATTAACTAAGATATTTATTAAGATAAAGAAAGAATATGAGATTTTCAATCATTCCACTATTACGGCGATTGATATCCATATAGTAAATAGTAAGGAAAAGGAATGACACCAAAAAAAGGTAAAAGTACTCTATTGGGATATGGATCATAGAATCCGCCAATAACTCGACCCAATAAAATACTAGTTATTTTAGTTAGTTTATTCGGAGTCATTAATGAATTCATTGTAGAACTGATTGATTGGCTTCTATTCCAATAAAACAAACTTATGTTTATAGGAAATCCTATGATACTCGTCACTTCACATAGAACTGAAATAAGAGATTAGATTAACTACCAATCTCATTTTCATTTAAATTATGAGTACTCTATCCTCGATCTTGATCAATTAATAGAAAAATTTTAAATTATTATTTTCTTAAATTAGGTAAGGATTCTTAAGCTTTTCGATTTATTCAATGTAAGACGACGAGATATAAATAGACTGAGATTGAGATATGAATTGGAACCCTTTTTGATTCTTATCAACAACAACCGGTTCTATTTCTATGGTAGCGGACCTCATAGACATAGATCGGAATGAAGATATGAAGGTACAAATTAGTACGAATTCTTCTTTCTTCGGGCATTGTATGTAATAGAGATGTGGAACAAAAAAAAATTCCTTTGAAAATCACATCGTTTTTCTTTTTTCTATTTCTTTTTTTTATCCCTAGTGTACTCTATGTGATGCGCACGTATCTATATTTTTGTAATAAATATAAATAATGAATAGCAAGAACGATCCATTTTGAACAATACATGTCTTTCACATCCAACTATAAAAGTAACTTCTTTATTTTCAAATGGCGGTTCCAAAGAAACGTACTTCTATCTCAAAAAAGCGTATTCGTAGAAATATTTGGAAGAAAAAGGGATATTGGGCGGCGGTAAAAGCTTTATCTTTAGCTAAATCTATTTCTACCGGGCATTCAAAAAGTTTTTTTGTGCGACAAACAAGTAATAAAGCCTTGGAATAATCTGAATCGACATGACTCGATGAATTGGATGATTTATAAGATGAATAATTCACATTAACTAATGTTTTGAACTCATCTATATGAGATAGAACTGAACCGGCTGGGGGGGGTGGTTGGAGAAAAATAATATTGTGAAACCTGGATCTAAGAACGGTACTATTTCTTTTTTGTTGTTGTTTTTCAAACAACAACAAAAAAGAAATAGTTAAACACAAAATACAAGGTTTCACTTTTCATTATAGTAGATTTTGATAATTCGCGAGATGGGGGTTGTTATTTCCCCCCCCCCAAAAAAAATATTTTTTTTAGGAAGAAGTTTATTCGATTATGTATCTCCAATAGTTATACATCATTAAGATTTTTGGAAGATCTGAAACAAGTATGAACGACAGTAGTAAAAATGAATGGATCCTTGAAACTAATTGATTGAAATATATATTTTAAGACTTTGCTTTGTAACTCTCCGAATCACTACATAGATTCCCTCTTGTTTCGACCCAATCAATAAAAACTCCCCGGATCCCCTTTAGGTCGATATTTATGTACGAAGAATAAGTCAATCTTCCTTAATCCAAAATAGATCCTATGTTTGGACCGTAGGATCGATCAATCTATTTTATATAGAATATACTTTATTTATAAGTAAAGTACATGGCGTAGAATTCCAATAGAGATTGAAACTCTTTTGTTTTATGTGCAGCCCAATACCTAATTGGTTCGGTAAATCCTCACACGAATTATGTATACAATGAGGATCCCAACCATTAATACAGTTTTGATACCAAACTATCTAAATATTTATAGAAATCCCTTGGATGTAGTTATCCAATTGTGATACATAAAAAATCCTATTTATTTTCTTTTGTTCAGTGAAAAATGAATCTTTTTTCATTTCCGATCCATGAAATCAGATAAATGAGAAATGAATCATCAAAAAATGATATAAAAAAAGGGACAATTCTTAGTTCTAGACCTCAACTGAGGACATAACCATCTAGTTCCAACTGTTCCAGAAGAACTTATACTACGTGAAAGCCTGTTGTTAAAAATGACACCATACCGGGGGATTATTGAAGTTCAAATATTCATTTGAACGAGTCTTTATTCATCGATTCTAACGTTTCCTAAAATATATTGCATTGAATCTTTCAATCTCGACGATTGAACATCATATGGGCTATTATTATTTCGATCAAGCCGCCATGGTGAAATCGGTAGACACGCTGCTCTTAGGAAGCAGTGCTAGAGCATCTCGGTTCGAGTCCGAGTGGCGGCATCCTCTAAAAAGGACACATTAGATCCTATAATGAATTTAATTCGGAATTTACATTCCGTAATTGAGGGACCCCTCTTTTTTTTAATGATTTTTTTTTTATGATATTTGCGACTTTAGAACATATATTCACTCACATCTCTTTTTCGATCATTTCAATTGTCATTACGATTTATTTGGTGACTTTATTAGTCCATGAAATCGTAGGACTATGTGATCCGTCAGAAAAGGGCATTTTAGCCACTTTTTTCTGTATAACAGGATTATTAGTTACTCGTTGGATTTATTCGAGACATTTCCCGTTAAGTGATTTATATGAATCATTAATGTTCCTTTCATGGAGTTTCTCCATTATTCATATGGTTCCTAAAATAGGGAACCATAAAAATGATTTAAGCGCAATAACCGCGCCAAGCGCTATTTTTACCCAAGGCTTTGCCACTTCGGGTCTTTCAACTGAAATGCATCAATCCGCAATATTAGTGCCTGCTCTACAATCCCAGTGGTTAATGATGCACGTAAGTATGATGTTATTGAGCTATGCAGCTCTTTTATGTGGATCGTTATTATCAGTAGCTCTTTTAGTCATTACATTTCGAAAAAACATAGGTATTTTTGGCAAAAGCAATCATTTACTAATTGGGTCATTTTCCTTTGATGAGATCCACTACTT